CATTGTAGAATGACAAAAAAAGGCTTTTTCTTCTTCTCTTATCTTAAATAAAAAATGGAATGTGAACTGGCAAAAACCTGGGGAATCACTACAATATTTGATTCCGGCGGTTTGTGCCAGTTCACACAAAGTTTTTTTATCTGATATGTGCTGTACATTTTTGATTCCTATTCGAAAGAAACCCTTTTTGAATTCAATTAGATGTTAATGTAAATGAACCATAACTATGTAGTCCTATTCCTAATAGATTGACTCCAAAATAGCAGACCCAAATTATAAAAAATCCAATAGATGCCACAATTGCTGAATTTATGGCCTTCCATTTTTTATTCGTTCGAGTATGTAAATAAATCGCGAATACAATCCAAGTAATAAAAGCCCAAGTTTCTTTCGGATCCCAACTCCAATAGGATCCCCATGCTTCGTTAGCCCATACTGCTCCAGAAAGAATTCCTATGGTTAAAAAGATAAATCCTAGACTAATAACCCGATAACTCCAATAATCCAATTGTTGAATCAATTGCGCCCTGTAATAATTTCTTGGAGAAAAAAAAGAACTATTTTGTAAAGCATTACTTCGTTCATTCATGTATTCGATTTGACCAAAGAAAAATGACTCGTTTAAATTTAAAAAATGATTACTCGTAGAAAAAAACTTTCTCTTTTTTCTAACTGTAATGACTAGAAGTGATACTGATAATAATGATCCACACAAAAGTGCCGCATAGCCTAATATCATCATACTTACGTGCATTATTAGCCACTCGGATTGAAGAGCGGGTACTAATATTGTAGATTCGTGTATTTCAGTTAAAAGACCTGAAGTAGCAAAGCCCTGGGTAAAAATAGCACTTGGGCCAATTATTATGCTTAGAATATTTTGATTTTTTTTGAAATACGGAATTATATGAATAAGGGAAAAACTCCATGAAAGGAAGATTAAGGATTCATATAAATCACTTAGTGGAAAATGTCCCGAATAGATCCAACGCGTAATTAATAATCCTGTTATACAGAAAAAAGTAATTATTATGCCCTTTTCGGATGAATCATCTAGTTTTATGATTTCATCGACTAAAAAGGTTATCAAATGAATTGTAATTATAATTGAAACGATTGAAAAAGAAATATGAGTTAATATATGTTCTAAGGTTAAAAATATCATAAAAATAAAAGGACTCCCTTAATTATAAAATCTAAATCGTGAATTCATTATAAGATCTATTTACTTTTTTTAGGAGATTACATGCCGCCACTCGGACTCGAACCGAGATGCTTTAGCACTGCTTCCTAAGAGCAGCGTGTCTACCAATTTCACCATAGCGGCCTGTCTTGAACTCATAATAGCTTATGAATAAACAATCGTCTAGAATTAAGAATTCAATTGGGTTCAATATTTTTTTAGGAAAGATCAAAATTGATCAATAAAAATTCCTTCAAATAGGTATTTGAAGGTTCATTATTTGAATTTTAGTTTAAGGTCTTCCTTTTATTCTGTATTTTCTACTCTCTTCGACTTGAACTCTTGTAAAACTGGCCAATCCTGCTATGAATTAAGGGTTAGAACTCTCCAAAAAGATTTTTGTTTTAATGCATTGTTTTTGATTTTAAAAAGTAAAACAAAAGAATTCATTTAAGCAATGATCAAAAATCAAGAATTTATTTTTGATCATTCAAAATTGACACATATTTCTCCAGAATATCTTCACTAAATGTTTTTATGTGGATGGATGGCGAGAAATGTATGGAGTCTATATAGAAAATTACTATATAGAAAAATAGAAAATGAAATAAAAAAAAAGAAAGTAAATGGTTAATTCCACAAAACAAAAAAGAAAACCTTATCTTATATTACAAATAGGTTCATGGGGAAATAATACTCCTTGCCTTCTAAATGTAAATACGAAAATCTAAAAAAAGAAAATTAAGTATCTTGTGTTTTTTGTCTTTTAATTCGGAAAGGTAAACAGCAAAAGTTTTATTCTACATAGTCTAAAGCCGGAACGATTCCCATTCCCTATTGATTAACTCAATAGGGAATGGGAATCGGAAATTGGAATTTAGAAATGAAATAAGTTAATTTTCAAATCAGGACAATTTCGATTATTCCAATATCTTATGTTTTATTACTTATTTTATTTGTTTGTCGCACGAAAAAACTTTTTGAATTTCCGGTAGAAAGAGATTTCCCTAAGGAAAACGCCCTTAACGCTGCCCAATAGCCCTTTCTTTTCCAAAATTTTTTACGAATACGCTTTTTTGATGCAGAAGTACGTTTTTTTGGAACTGCCATTTAAATAAAAATTAAGAGATTACTCATTGGTATAACTGGATGTGAAAGACATTTATTGGTGAAAAAAATCTGCGTTTTTCGAATTTATTATGGATTTATTTATTTCTTTTCTAGATAATATTTTTTTCTAAAAATCTAAAAAAATAAATAAGATTGAGTGAAAGATACGGCAAAATCGCATAAAATATTAGTAATTAAAAATTAAAAAAAAAAGAAGACTATTTTGTGTAACTCGTCAAAGTTGGCAAAAATATGCCTAAATTTGACTTGAATTTTGAAATTATAAGGAGACTAGTAATTAATCTCGTTCTTTCATCTGATTTGACCAATCGGAACTTCTTGATTTGAATATTTGAAGTATTTAACAGAAATTCCGAAAGAAGAAGTCAAAAGAAATAACAATTCAAAAATGATATTTAAGTTAGTTTAGGTTAGTCTATATCTTCATTTTTTTTATTGACGCCTTTCAAGGTAAGGTCCGGTGAATCGGAAACAATTAATATTAATTAATAATTAAAAATAATTAAATTTTTTTATGGAACAGCTATATCAATATGCGTGGATTATACCCTTCCTTCCACTTCCAGTTCCTATGTTAATAGGAGTGGGACTTCTTCTTTTTCCGATAGCAACAAAAAATCTTCGTCGTATGTGGGCTTTTCTGAGTATTTTATTGTTAAGTATAGTCATGGTTTTTTCAACCAATCTGTCTATTCAGCAAATAAATAGCAGTTCTATCTATCAATATGTATGGTCTTGGACCCTCGATAATGATTTTTCTTTAGAATTCGGCTACTTGATCGATCCGCTTACTTCTATTATGTCAATGTTAATCACTACTGTCGGAATTATGGTTCTTATTTATAGTGATAATTATATGGCTCACGATCAAGGATACTTGAGATTTTTTGCTTATATGAGTTTTTTCAGTACTTCCATGTTGGGATTAGTTACTAGTTCAAATTTGATACAAATTTATATTTTTTGGGAATTGGTTGGGATGTGTTCCTATCTATTAATAGGGTTTTGGTTCACACGACCTCCGGCGGCAATTGCTTGTCAAAAAGCCTTTATAACTAATCGTGTAGGGGATTTTGGTTTATTATTAGGCATTTTGGGTTTTTATTGGATAACAGGTAGTTTTGAATTTCGGGATTTATTCGAAATATTCAATAATTTGATTGATAATAATCAAGTAAATTCGCCTTTTGTTACTTTGTGTGCTGCTCTATTATTTGCCGGTGCAGTTGCTAAATCTGCACAATTTCCCCTTCATGTATGGTTACCCGATGCTATGGAGGGACCCACCCCTATTTCGGCTCTTATACATGCTGCTACTATGGTAGCAGCGGGCATTTTTCTTGTAGCTCGTCTTCTTCCTCTTTTCATAGTTATACCTTCTATAATGAAATTAATCTCCCTGGTAGGCATAGTTACAGTATTATTAGGAGCGACTTTAGCTCTTGCTCAAAAAGACATTAAGAGGGGTTTAGCTTATTCGACAATGTCTCAATTGGGTTACATGATGTTAGCTCTAGGAATGGGGTCTTATCGAAGTGCTTTATTTCATTTGATTACTCATGCTTATTCGAAAGCATTGTTATTTTTAGGGTCTGGATCCGTTATTCATTCGATGGAAACTATTGTTGGGTATTCTCCGGATAAAAGTCAGAATATGGTTCTTATGGGCGGTTTAACAAAACATGTACCAATTACCAAAACCTCTTTTTTATTAGGTACACTTTCCCTTTGTGGTATTCCGCCTCTTGCTTGTTTTTGGTCAAAAGATGAAATTCTTAATGATAGTTGGTTGTATTCGCCAATTTTCGCAATAATAGCTTGGGCCACAGCAGGATTAACCGCATTTTATATGTTTCGGATCTATTTACTTACTTTTGAAGGGCATTTAAATGTTCATTTTCAAAATTACAGTGGAAACCAAAATACCTCTTTATATTCAATATCTCTATGGGGTAAAGGGTGCTCAAAACGAATTAATAAAAATTTTCGTTTATTAAAAATGAATAATAATGAAAGTGATTGTTTTTTTTCGAAAAAGACATATCAAAGTGATGAGAATGTAAGAAAAAAAACTAGGGGACGTACTTTTATTCATATTGTTCATTTTCATAAAAAAAATATTTTTTCCTATCCTTATGAATCGGACAATACTATGTTATTTCCTTTACTTGTATTAGTCCTATTTACTTTTTTTGTTGGATTTCTAGGAATTCCTTTTCGTTTTTATCAAGAAGGAACAGAATTCGATATATTATCCAAATGGTTAGCCCCATCTATTAACCTTTTACACCAAAAGTCAAAAGATTCGACGGATTGGTATGAATTTTTCAAAGATGCAACCTTTTCAATTAGTATAGCTTATTTTGGAATAATTTTAGCGTCCTTTTTATATAAACCCATTTATTCCTCTTTCAAAAAATTCTACTTAATTAATTTGTTTGTTAATATAGGTTCAGAAAGAAACTCTTGGGATAAAATTGTAAACGTCTTATATGATTGGTCATATAATCGTGCTTATATAGATACTTTTTATACAACATGCTTTACTGGCGCCGTAAGAGTCTTGGCTCACTTAACTCATTTTTTTGATAGACGAGTAATTGATGGGATTACGAATGCGGTTGGTGTCATGAGTTTCTTTGTCGGAGAAGGTATCAAATATGTAGGGGGTGGTCGTATTTCTTCT